ATCATATATATATATAATTTATTACTCTTTCCTTTTTTTTGGATTATTTTTTGTTTGTTATTGTCTTCTTTATTATATTTCTTTCGAATGAATCGAAAATTCCAGAGTATATCTTTTCACGGGTCGAACCAAAAAAAAATAAACTTCGAATATTTCCCTCTTTACTTTACCTTTATCCGGCAGAAAAAAAAAAGGAAAATTCCCTATTTTTTTGTCCATGTCCCTAAATTAAATATTAAATAATAGGAGACTTAAATGAAAGTCCCTTTCTCGCATTCGCTCTCCTGCATCAATATGGAAATATTTGGTACATGAAGCCATGATCTGATATCTATATCGAAATCCTATATAGATATAAACTGATCTTTTTCTGGAATCAAAGAAATATATTGAAAAATATATTGCTCTTGTGACTCGGAAGAAATGGTTTCTCTGTGGAGGAAGGGAATAGCGATTTATTCCTATGGAGCATCCAGGAACAAGAAGATTCAATCGGAAATATCGACAAATTCTTGCGTGGTCCAAGGAAATAAAAAAAAGGGTCCGCTTCTACAATTTTATCTCTATCCAATTTGAATATCAGAATAGCTGATATAGTCATGATTCAATGGGTCAGGTCCACTTACTTTTTCTTTTCTTGATTTCTAATTTTTCCGATGGATTTAATTGGAACAATGGAGAAGTAGTAAAACTTGGGTTTGTCGATTCATAATTGAGATTGGGTATTATCTCGAATATCCATGTCCCGGGACCAAAAATATAAATAATGAAACATGAGGAGGAGTATAGCCTGTAGTGACATAGTAGTCCTCCTAATAAGTGGGATTCCTTATTATCATAATGAACAAATGTTCAACTTTATACCTATAACTCATTAGAATGATAACTCATTATGCGGTCCGTTTACCTTTTTTTTTATTACAAATATCAATAATATCTCTATTCTCCGATGAAAAATGAAGACTAAGGCGGGAGCTTCGTGGAAAAAGCCCTTTATCGGATTTGAACCGATGACTTACGCCTTACCATGGCGTTACTCTACCACTGAGTTAAAAGGGCCATTTTCTTCAATTCATGAAGAGGCCACTAACCACTATGAGTCTACTGCATGTATCTATGTATAGACTATATGTACATATATACATGTATGCATAGGGGGCTCATTCAAGAACAAGCCATTTGATTTACCTAGGAAGTTCTAGGGTCAAATCAAATGATTATTTATATTTGAGAAATATCAATGCAATGAATTGTTTCGCTCCTAATTGCTTTGCTTTTATTGACCCATCGAGGCGAGATTCACTTGATTGATACATGTACCAATCCGACATAGATCCAAAATATTTCATCGAATCATGTGATGAAGGATTCGACTCGTACCCTGAACTGAATTCTTATAAAAAAAAAAAGAATCTTTTCGATTACTTGTCAATCCCTTCCCAGATTTACGAGTTCTACATCACCTTTTTGAATCAATCAAAAAAAAATTCTATCATTTCTGAATTTCCTGGCTTAGTGTTAGTGAGGCATATCTCGTCTTAACGATGAGCGAATCAATGAGTGAAAATTGAAGAAAGGGGGTTTGACTTTTTTTTTGTCGGACAAATCCCCGCTGAGGGGATCCTATACTTCGTCATATATATATGATGGTTCATGAATGAACAATCCAAAAATTCTATGTAATTGTGGAAGCAAGAAAGATTCTTCGGATCTAGTCATGCCATTACATTATATTATATTGACAATTCCAAAAAACTGCTCATACTATGAGCATAATATGATGGCGATCGGGCAGGTATGCCCCTATCGTCTAGCGGTTCAGGACATCTCTCTTTCAAGGAGGCAGCGGGGATTCGACTTCCCCTGGGGGTAGGGTATTACGAAAGGAAGTTGATCATGGATTATCAATAAGCCTAGAATTGATTCTTCCTGGGTCGATGCCCGAGCGGTTAATGGGGACGGACTGTAAATTCGTTGGCGATATGTCTACGCTGGTTCAAATCCAGCTCGGCCCAATAATTCGCCGATCCATGGGGATGATATAACCAATTTGTCCTCCAGAAATGCCTGATATAGAGGAATAAATAGTCCATTTTTTCTGCTATATCCCTATTTCTTTGTTCATTTGTTCCCACGCGTTCTGATCTTTCTAACGATCTAGATTAATAATCTTTAAATAGAAGAAGGAGTAAAGAAAAAAAGAGTCCTTTTTTTTTTCATTGAAAGATTGATTATCTTATCAATCGGTGTGGCAATAACCACAGGATTACTAGTAATCCGTGTCACTCTCACTATAGTTCATATCCATGTGAATATCAATCACTCGTGTTTCTGGTAAAACACGGCAATTATAAATATAAAGAAATTATAAGAATATGTATGAGAATATGTATGCTGTATAACTCATTTCCCTGGGATTGTAGTTCAATCGGTCAGAGCACCGCCCTGTCAAGGCGGAAGCTGCGGGTTCGAGTCCCGTCAGTCCCGACCTAGAATCCGATGAATCCATCAATTCATCTCTCCATTTTCTGTGAAGGGGGGGCAAGGGGCAGAATTGAATTCTCAGCGGTGGACCTTATTTCTTTCGTTTTTCGTTTCGCATTTCTCATCGAACAAATACGGTAATTTCAATTACTTCAACTAGTACCGATTGATGGGAGAGAGACATATGTAGATTGAATTGATCGGTGGTATCACCATATTTAGGATTCCAAGAGAGACTGTACTGGTCTGGCTTTTTCGATTGCTCCTGATCAATGGAATGAAATAGAGTACCCATATGTTTTCTGGGAACACATGCACAAATTGTATTCGTTTATTGTACGATACACAATTAACTTAATATAGAATATAGTTACCCCGACAGCGACAGAGTACTTTTCAGATGAAACCTACCCCCTTTTCTAACTCCGATTTTGTGTAACCTCAATTACGAATTGAAAACAATTTCTCTATCTCATTTGAATTGCATACTTTCTTTTTGATGTATGTGTTTCAGTCCTCAATCCAAGGAAAGAAGATACTAATATAATAAAAGATCAAACAAAGATCCGCCTCTCTTGTCTTGTTCTAGGGAGGGAAGGAATGAATAGATTTTTTTCTTCCTATTTTACCCCATCGAAGAAAGAACAAAATCAATAAATAAAATAGTGAATTTATCGGAATATTCGATCTTTTTTTTATACCGGGACCCATTTTTATCACACTTCTCTGTCTCCCAAGAAGATTAGATCATCACAAAAACTTCGCTTAGAACTTAACTCATCCTTTTTTCCATTTCACTCCTACTGTTTGGGTCTGTGACCAATGGAACACCGGTTAGATAATACCTCATCAGATGATTGTATAAGGAAGACGGTAGGTTATAGAAAAGAAAGAGTGGAAATGAGAAATTCAATGGGATTCTTGATTGAATCAGGAATCCCATTTTGGATTCGGTATGGATAAAGGATCTTCCTATGTTATACTATTCAATTCTCGACGATGAATCCGATTTGATAGATCAGATATTGTTATTCATGATATTGATCCGATTCAGTATCATCAGGATGCAATCCATCCCATGGAATTTTCAGGAGAAAGACTTATTATCTCTATGGGATTAGATCCCGAGTTATTGCAAAGCAAAAAAAAAAACGATGAGATTATGGAAGTCAATATTCTCGCATTTATTGCTACTGCGCTGTTCATTCTAGTTCCTACTGCTTTTTTACTTATCATCTACGTAAAAACAGTCAGTCAAAATGATTAATTTGAATGAAACTTGTAGTTCTTATCAATGATTGAAGAAATGAAAGGAATTCAAATCCCAAGTCTTAAATGAAATGAGTGGATTGGAGTCAGCAGTATATGAGATAGTATGGTAGAAAGAACTATATGAACCTTTCTACCACACTATCTATTATTGTATTGTATAAAGTTGTATAAAGATATGTGCTTGATATGGATCAATCTATAATATGTATCTACGTATGTCTACATGTAAATAGCACTCCAATTCTATTTCTTCGCTACATCCATTTGTATTGATTCCGATCAATCTGAAATAATCGAACGTCAACTCTTCTAATTCCTAAGTTTCTGATTATTTTCAATATGGATCCCGAGATCTATCGAAACAATCAATGTAGGAAGAATAGTATAGGCATATATTATATAAATTATATAAAAGGAAAAAAAATAGGGGTTGGTTGCTCCTCATTGTAATATCCATAATTCTGGTAAGGGCCGGTTCATCGAAATAGAATATTTAGGAAGAATTCGGTTGGAAAAAATTTCCATTTCCTATCATGTGTGTTCAGTTTGGAAATACGAACATGGGAATTAAATCATTGAAATCTTTGTTTGATCGAAGGGTTCTTATTCATATATTACTGGATTCTGGTAGAATTTTTGAAATGGGTATATTTTTTTTTTAGCTTCGCAGAATGATCTATTAAACAATTGATACAATTCGATTACTCAACTCAATTATCAATTAGTAGTACCCCTAGAGTCCACTTCTTCCCCATACTACGAGTGAAAGGGAAAATGTAAAGACTACCATTAAAGCAGCCCAAGCGAGACTTACTATATCCATGTGAATTATGTCCCCTATCTCTATGAATATGAAGGAATTATTCCATTATTTATCATTAATAATAGTGGAATCAATGGTGCAGAGTCAAAATGGGATTCTGACCTAATGCTATTGATGAACCAATCCAATGAATACACTCGTAACAAGTTCCTATATGATTTCTGGTAGAATTGGGAAGCATTAATCACAAGCAAGATACACAGTTACCCCCTTGGAAGTTTCAAGGGAATCTTACTAATGGAATATGTAGGAATAGTAAGACCTATTGTTTGTTGCCTTTCATAAGCAAAAGGCCGAAAAATATACCATCAAGATCGATAACTATCTATCACATACCTCTATCTCACATCTAAGCCTTACTGTCTCTGTTTCTGTGAAACAATCGGGAGACACCCTATTACATTCTTGGCGGGGTTACCAA